CAAGGAATAGTTTAAAAGAATGTCAGCTTTGGGTGCTGATGGTGGGGCAATTGCTTCTTCCTTGATGTCTTAGGGAAATGAGAGTTTCCAGCTCTGGTTTACAAGACCAGTGTATTAATTATACTACTAAGGCTCTGTTCTTCATTTTAAAAGTTGGTTTTCAATTATGCTTGTGATGGGTATGATTAAGAGGATTAATAGGAAGTAAATTATGGAGGCTAATTGGCCGATTACTACGAATGGGTGTTCAACTGGTTGGCCTCCGATTCAAGTTAGTGTAGCTAGGTCTGCTACTAGAATCCAGAATATACATTGACTTATTGGTCGGAATATTATGCTTCGTTGTTTGGCTGTATGGAGAAGTGGGATGATTATTAGAATTGCGATTGATAAGACAAGTGCTAAAACTCCTCCAAGTTTATTAGGGATTGATCGTAAGATTGCATAGGCAAATAGGAAATATCATTCTGGCTTAATGTGGGGTGGTGTATTGAGAGGGTTTGCGGGGATATAATTGTCTGGGTCTCCTAGCATATCTGGGGAGAATAGGACTAAAGAGGATAAAGTGGTAATCATGATTAAAGCTCCTAGGATATCTTTAATGGTGTAGTAGGGGTGAAAAGGAATTTTGTCTGTGTCTGAGTTTAATCCGGATGGGTTGTTTGAGCCGGTTTCATGTAAAAATAAGAGGTGTACTCCTGCGAGTGCGGCTACGATGAAGGGAAGAATAAAGTGAAAGGCAAAGAAGCGGGTTAAAGTGGCCTTGTCAACAGAGAAGCCCCCTCAGATTCATTCTACTAGGTTAGTACCGATATAGGGAATAGCTGAAAGTAAATTAGTAATAACTGTTGCCCCTCAGAATGATATTTGGCCTCAAGGGAGTACATAGCCTATGAAGGCAGTAGCTATAACTGCAAATAGAAGTAGGACACCGATATTTCATGTTTCGAGGAATATATAGGAGCCGTAGTAGAGTCCTCGTCCTACGTGTAGGAATAAGCAAATGAAAAATATGGAGGCTCCGTTGGCGTGGAGATATCGAATTAATCAGCCATAGTTTACATCTCGGCAGATGTGTGTGACGGAAGAGAAAGCTGTTATGGTGTCTGATGTGTAATGTATGGCTAAAAATAGTCCGGTTAGGATTTGTGCAATTAAACAGATTCCTAATAAGGAGCCAAAGTTTCATCAGGATGAAATATTTGAGGGTGCTGGGAGGTCAATGAAAGAGTTGTTAACAATTTTTATTAATGGGTGAGTTTTTCGAATGTTATTCATGAAGTTTCTGTAGTTGAAAAACAACGATGATTTTTCATGTCATAGGTCGTGGTTGAGTCCATGTGGAAATTATGATGACATATATTGTAACTATTTTGAGTACTATTTTTGTGGTTAGTTTTGTGGGGTTTTCTTCAAAACCTTCGCCAATTTATGGGGGTATTGGATTAATTATTAGTGGGGGGATTGGTTGTGGGATGGTGTTGAATTATGGTGGTTCGTTTTTAGGATTAATGGTGTTTTTAATTTATTTGGGAGGAATGTTAGTTGTGTTTGGCTATACTACGGCAATGGCTATGGAGGAATATCCTGAGGTATGGTCTTCTAACACTACTGTTCTTTTAACATTAATTATGGGTGTTATAGGAGAGTTATTATTAATCATTTATACGACATTAGAAGAAGATATTAAGTTAGAAATTGTATTAAATTTTCATGGAGAGGGTGATTGATATCTCTATGATACTGGTGATACGGGATTTTTTAGTGATGAGCCTATGAGTATTGCGGCACTATATAGCTATGGGTTTTGGCTTGTAATTGTGTCGGGGTGATCTTTGGTAACATGTATTGTGGTAGTAATGGAAATTACGCGAGGGAATTAAGGATTATTAGGCTAATTGAGAGAGTGATTATAAAGGAGAGGAAGTAAGATTTAATAAGTCCTTTTTGACTAGAAACTGCGGTAGAATAGGTTTTTTGGATATTTGAGATAAGTTTGGGTAATGATATCTCAATTCAAGTTAAGTCTAGAATTATTGAGGCTAGCGTTTGACTTATTAGTAAGCTGGTAAATGGGATAAGGCGGTGGATTGTGATGGGGAAATAACCGAGCATATTTGAGAAATTATAATAGTTTTGGGTAGGAGATAATTTTAAGTTTTGTGTTAATGTACTAAGTTCTAAGGCTAAAATAAAGCCTATTAGAGTAATTAGCAGGGCGGTGAGTTTTAAGTATGTTGGTATGGTTATTTGTGGTGTTGTTGTTGGTGGTAAATTTAGTGAAATTAAAAATCCAGCAAAAATACTTCCAATTAATAGACGTATAATAGGATTAATTAGGAGGGGATTATTTTCATTAATTAAAGTTAAAGCATTAAATCGTGGTTGTCCAAGTAAGACGTAGTATAAGATGCGTGTACTGTAGACGGCTGTTAGGGTGGTTGCAATTAGTGTAATTAGAAGGGCTCAGGCGTTGGTATACGACGTGTTAGCAGTTTCGATAATTAGGTCTTTTGAGTAGAAGCCTGTTAAGAATGGGGTGCCTGTTAATGCTAAGCTTCCAATAATTAGGGCTGTGGTGGTGAATGGTATAGCTTTAAATAAACCGCCTATTTTTCGGATGTCTTGTTCGTCATTTAGATTATGAATGATTGAACCGGAGCATATGAATAATATGGCTTTAAAAAATGCATGAGTGCAGATATGTAAAAATGCTAGGTGTGGCTGGTTAATGCCAATTGTTACTATTATTAAGCCTAGTTGACTGGATGTTGAGAAGGCTACAATCTTTTTGATGTCATTTTGAGTGAGTGCGCAGATGGCTGCGAATAGTGTTGTTAATGCACCTAATATTAAGATTAATGTTTTAGCTAATTCATTATTTTCTACTAGGGGGTGGAATCGAATTAGGAGGAAGATGCCGGCGACAACTATAGTGCTTGAATGGAGTAATGCTGAAACAGGTGTTGGACCTTCTATTGCGGAAGGTAATCAAGGGTGTAGGCCAAATTGAGCTGATTTTCCTGTAGCAGCTAGGATTAAACCTAATAATGGTAAATTATTATTATTTTCAGTTATCAGAATTTGGTGAAGTTCTCAAGAATTTGAATAGGTTATAAATCATGCTATTGCTAGGATAAATCCAACATCGCCGATACGGTTATAAAGAATGGCTTGTAAGGCGGCGGTATTTGCATCTGTACGGCCATATCATCATCCAATTAAGAGAAAAGATATAATTCCAACTCCTTCTCAACCGATAAATAGCTGGAATAAATTATTAGCGGTAACTAGAATTATTATTGTAATTAAAAATATTAGAAGATATTTGAAGAATCGGTTGATGTTAGGGTCTGAATGTATATATCATATGGAGAATTCTATAATTGATCAAGTAACAAATAAAGCTACTGGTACGAAGAGTAATGAAAAGTAATCTAGTTTAAAACTTATAGTTAGTTTAATTGTTTGGAGGGTTATTCAATGTCAGTTAGAGATAATTGCTTCATGTCCAGAGTTAATAAATAAGAGAGTAGGAATTAAACTGATAAGGAATGCATAATGGATAGTTATTTTTACGTAGTGAGAGTATTTATTAGTTTTATAGATAGGTAGAAAGGCTATTGTCACTGGTAATAATAATATTAATAGTGAGGCTAATATGAAAGTTAAAAAGCAGTTTATTACTTTTATTTGGAGTTGCACCAAGTTTTTGGTTCCTAAGACCAACGGATAACTTCTATCCTTTAAAAGTGAAAAAGCCATGCGTTTAAGCATGGAAGCATGAATTAGCAGTTCTTGCAGACTTTCTCGGTAAATAAGAAGACATTAACTTCTGTTATTAGATTCACAATCTAATGTTTTTGTTAAACTATATTTACAGAATGTAGGTCCTAAAATAAGTTTAGGATTAAGTGTAAGAAGAATTAAGGGTAATATGTGTAGGGCTATTAGAGCGTTTTCTCGTGTGAACGATGGATTAATTGTTTGAATATGTTGAGAGTATTTTCCTCGTTGTGTTATAATTAATATATACAGGGAGTATAGGGCTGTAATTACTACGTTTAATCCCATTAGTATTATAGTATTATATGATCAGGAAAAGGAGGAAAGGATAATAAGTAATTCGCCGATTAAATTAATTGTTGGTGGTAAAGCAAGATTAGTTAAACTACTTAGAAGTCATCAGGTAGCTATAACTGGTAGAATTGTTTGTAAACCTCGGGCTAAAATTATAGTACGACTGTGGATGCGTTCATAATTAGTATTAGCTAAGCAGAATAGTATTGATGAAGTTAGACCATGGGCGATTATTAAGGCTGTTGCTCCTATAAAGCTTCAGGGAGTTTGAATAAGAATGGCTACAATTACTAGGGCTATATGGCTTACGGAGGAATAGGCGATGAGGGATTTTAGGTCTGTTTGACGTAAGCAGATAGAGCTAGTTATTACTATTCCCCATAGGGAAAGGGTTAAAAATGGATATAATATAAATTCTGTTAAGGGATTAAGTAGAGTCGTAATACGTATTATGCCATAGCTTCCAAGTTTTAGGAGTACTGCTGCTAGGACTATTGAGCCGGCAACGGGGGCTTCAACATGGGCTTTTGGCAGCCACAAGTGAAGCCCATATAATGGTATTTTTACTAGGAATGCTATTATGCATGCTAGTCATAAGAAGTCATTTGATCAGGAGTTTAAAATGTTTTGAGTTCAGATATGAGTGATAGAGATATTGAGTGTGCCTAATAGGTTTTGAATATAGACAAGGGCAACTAATAAGGGGAGAGAACCGATTAATGTATAGAATAAAAAGTATAATCCGGCATTTAAACGTTCTGTTTGGTTACCTCAACGGGTAATGAGAATCAGGGTAGGTACGAGGGTGGCCTCGAATAAAATGTAAAATAAGATTAGTTCTGAGGCAGAAAATGTTATAATGAGAAAAATTTGGAGTAAAATTAGTATTGAAATATATGTTTTTTTCCGTATCTCTATCTCATTTATGAGGTGATTTTGGCTAGCGAGGATTATTAATGGTAGAAGTCATGTTGTTAGTATAAGGAGAGGGGTAGAAAGAGAGTCAGAATAAAAGGTAGTAGAAAAGTAAAGGGCATTGTTATCTGGTTGGTGAAAGAGGTTTAAGGTTATTAGGGCAATTAATAAGCTGTAAAGAGTTGTATTGATTCAAACGTTCTTTTTATTGCTTAATCAGGTAAGGGGAATTATTATAATGGAAGGGATAATAAGTTTTAACATTGTAATAAATTTAGGTTTTGGACAAAATCAGCACCGTATGTATTTGATACTATGACTAATAATGATAAACCAACAGCTGCTTCACATGCAGCGAATACTAGAAGTACAATTGGTAGTATATTTGCTAGTGTAAAGTGTGTGATTAAAATTGTTATTGCCCCTAGAGTGAAGAGTGATAATATTATTCCTTCTAAACACAATAGAGATGATATTAGATGTGTTCGGTATATTAAAAGTCCTAATATAGAGATGGAAAATGCGAGGGCGGCATTTATGTAAACTAGAGACATTTGATAATTATGAAATTTATCATAATTTAATGAGTCGAAATCATTTGTTTTTTATTAAACTAATTATCATATTCAGTTCATTCAAGGCCTTGATGTAATCATTCGTAGGCTAGGCTTATAGCAAGTAAAAAAATAAGGGCTAGGGCCATAACAGTTATTATGCTTAAATTATTTGTTTGAGAGGCTCATGGGAGAGGAAGAAGTAGAGCAATTTCTAGGTCAAATAATAGAAATGTGATGGCAATAAGGAAAAATTTTATAGAAAAAGGAAGGCGTGCGGAACCTATTGGATCAAATCCACATTCATAAGGGCTTGCTTTTTCTGAATAAATATTTAACTGAGGCAGTCAGAATGCGATTGTTACAAGTAATGAAGCTAATAAGATGTTTGTTATTAAGGCAAGGAATATGTTAATTACTCTCTCTCGGGTCTTACCGAGGCTGAGTGATTGGAAGTCAATTGTACTAGTTATACTAAGAGAGTATGAGCCTCATCAGTAAATTGATACATACAGGAATAGTCAAACTACATCTACGAAATGTCAATATCATGCTGCTGCTTCGAAGCCAAAGTGATGTTTTGATGTAAAATGGAAGTTGAATTGTCGTAGGAGACAGATTATTAAGAATGTAGAACCAATAATGACATGGAAACCATGAAACCCTGTGGATATAAAAAATGTAGAGCCATAAACACCGTCTGAGATAGTAAAGGGTGCTTCGTAATATTCTGTTACTTGTAGTAGGGTAAAATATACGCCTAAGGCGATTGTAATAAGAAGGGCTTGAATTGTATGTTTTCGATTTCCTTCTATTAGGCTATGGTGAGCTCAGGTAATGGAAACACCTGAAGCTAATAGGACGGATGTATTAAGTAGAGGGACTTCTAGTGGGTTTAGGGGTTTAATACCGGCAGGGGGTCAATATCCTCCAAGTTCATGTGTAGGGGCTAGGCTTGAGTGGTAGAAAGCTCAGAAGAACCCAGCAAAGAAGAATACTTCTGATACGATAAAAAGAATCATTCCGTAGCGTAAGCCTTTTTGGACAATGGGCGTGTGGTGTCCTTGAAAGGTTCCTTCTCGAATTACATCACGTCATCATTGGTATATAGTGAGCATATTTCCTAATAATCCTAGTAAAATAAGATTAGCTGAGTTAAAATGAAATCATATTACTAGGCCAGATGTTAAGAGTAAAGCTGATAAAGCACCAGTTAATGGTCAAGGACTAGGGTTGACTATATGATAAGCATGAGTTTGGTGGGTCATTAGGTATTATCATGCAGATAAAGGCTGACTAATAATGTAAAAACATAGGCTTGAATTAAAGCTACTGCAAATTCAAGGATGGTTAATATTATTAGAATAATAAATGTAATGAGTGCGGTGGTTGGGCTAATGTTTGAGAGCACTAGTGTAGCGCCTCCAATTAAATGGATAAGAAGATGTCCGGCTGTAATGTTGGCTGTTAGTCGTACAGCTAATGCTATAGGTTGAATGAATAGGCTAATAGTTTCAATAATAATTAATATAGGAATTAGTGGGAGAGGGGTTCCTTGAGGTAAGAAATGGGCTAGTGAGGCTTTAGTTTTGTGTCGAAATCCAGTAATTACTGCTCCGGCTCACAGAGGAATTGCCATGCCAAGATTTATAGAGAGTTGGGTAGTAGGAGTAAAAGAATGGGGTAATAATCCTAATAGGTTTGTTGAGCCAATAAATAAAATTAGGGATATTAATATAAGTGTTCATGTTTGGCCCTTTTTATTATGAATGGCTATTATTTGTTTAGATGTTAATTGAATTAGTCATTGTTGCAAGGTGGTAAGTCGATTTGTGATAAGACGGTTAGGAATAGGGAATATAATACTAGGAAATATAACAATCAAAATAACAACAGGAAGACCTATTATTGTTGGGGTAGCGAAAGAGGCGAATAAATTTTCGTTCATTTAGATTCTCAAGGAGTGTTTTGTTTGAAGGTCTTTAATAATTTGGGCTCAGGTATGTTGGGATATATAAATTTTGAGATTTTTAGTTGAAATAAAATAAATAGTGTTAGAAGTATAGAGATAATTGTAATAAATCATGTTGAAGTGTCGAGTTGTGGCATTTCATTAAGGAGAGGTTTAAACTCTCACTCTTCAACTTAAAAGGTTAACGCTGTTGTAGCTTCTTAATGAAATTAAATTATTGATGAAGATCATTTTTCAAAAATCTTTAAAGGTACAAGTTCAAGGACAATAGGCATGAAACTGTGATTAGAGCCACAGATTTCAGAGCATTGCCCGTAATACAAGCCTGGGCGAGTTGCTAAAAGAGTAGTTTGGTTTAATCGCCCTGGGATAGCATCAGTTTTTAGGCCTAGAGAGGGTACTGCTCATGAATGAAGGACATCTTCAGATGTTACTAGAACGCGAATTGTTATTTCTATTGGTAAGACTGCACGATTATCTACTTCAAGTAAGCGAAGATCACCAGGTTTTAATTCGGAAGTAGGGATTATATAAGAGTCAAAATTTAGTTCGTCATAATCGGTATATTCATAGCTTCAGTATCATTGATGACCTACTGTCTTAATGGTCAGGGTGGGATTATTAATTTCGTCTATCATGTAAAGGATTCGTAGAGAAGGTAATGCAATTATAACTAAAATAATAGCGGGTAGAATAGTTCAGATTGTTTCCACTGCTTGAGCATCTATTGTGCTAGTGTGTGTAAGTTTAGTAGTTAATATAGCAGAAATAATATATAAAACTAGAGAACTAATTAAGAATACAATTATTAATGCATGGTCATGAAAGTTTGTTAATTCCTCTATAATAGGTGATGTGGCATCTTGTAAGCCTATTTGAAATGGATACGCCATAGAGATATACGGGGTTTTCACCTGTAGTTTAACCTTGACAAAGTTATGTATTATTAATATACTAATATCTCATTGAGAAAGACATAAAGGTTATGAAGTTGGCTTGAAACCAATTTTAGGGGGTTCGATTCCTTCCTTTCTTATTATTTGGAATTAATGTATACAGGTTCCTCGAAAGTATGGTAAGGTGGAGGGCATCCATATATTCATTCAATATTTGTTGTAGTTAGTTCAACTGAGCATACTTCTCGTTTTGATGCAAATGCTTCTCAGATTATAAATACTATTACGATTACAGCTGTTAGTGAAATAAAAGACCCTATAGATGAAACAGTATTTCAGGTTGTATAAGCATCTGGATAATCAGAGTATCGTCGGGGTATCCCAGATAGACCTAGGAAATGTTGAGGGAAAAATGTTATATTAACACCAATAAATATAATGGCAAAGTGAATTTTAGCCCAAGTTGAGCTGAGAGAGTAGCCTGTAAATAAAGGGAACCAATGGACAAAGCCAGCAATGATTGCGAATACAGCTCCCATGGATAATACATAATGGAAGTGAGCAACTACATAATATGTGTCGTGTAATACGATGTCTAAGGATGAATTAGCTAGAACAATTCCAGTTAATCCGCCTACAGTAAAGAGGAAAATAAATCCTAGAGCTCATAATATAGCAGGGGATCATTTGATATTTCCTCCGTGCAGAGTTGCTAGTCAGCTAAACACTTTTACTCCGGTAGGAATTGCAATAATTATTGTGGCGGATGTAAAGTAGGCTCGTGTATCTACATCTAAGCCGACAGTAAATATATGGTGAGCTCACACAATAAAACCTAAAAATCCGATAGATATTATTGCTCAAACTATTCCTATATAACCAAAGGGTTCTTTTTTCCCTGAATAGTAAGTAACTACATGTGAAATAATACCAAAACCAGGTAGGATAAGAATATAAACTTCTGGATGGCCAAAGAATCAGAATAAATGTTGGTAAAGAATGGGGTCGCCCCCTCCTGCAGGGTCAAAGAAAGTTGTATTTAAATTTCGATCCGTTAATAATATAGTAATTCCTGCTGCTAGGACTGGTAACGATAATAGAAGTAAAACGGCGGTGATTAGGACAGATCAGACAAATAAAGGAGTTTGATATTGTGATAGAGCGGGAGGCTTTATGTTAATAATTGTTGTAATAAAATTGATTGAGCCAAGGATGGAAGATACGCCTGCTAGATGTAAAGAAAAAATTGCGAGGTCAACTGAGGCGCCTGCGTGAGCTAGATTCCCGGCTAAAGGGGGGTATACAGTTCAACCTGTTCCTGCTCCAGCTTCAACAGTAGAAGAAGCTAATAATAGTAGGAAAGAGGGTGGGAGGAGTCAAAAACTTATATTATTTATTCGGGGAAAAGCTATATCGGGGGCACCAATTATTAATGGGACTAATCAATTACCAAAGCCACCTATTATAATAGGTATTACTATAAAGAAAATTATAACAAAAGCATGGGCGGTTACGATGACATTATAAATTTGATCATCACCAAGTAAAGCCCCTGGTTGACCGAGTTCTGCTCGGATTAAAATACTTAGGGCTGTTCCAGCTATGCCGGCTCAAGCACCAAAAACTATATATAATGTTCCAATATCTTTATGATTAGTGGAAAAGAGTCAGCGGGTTAAGAACATAGGTAAGGGTAAAATGGCTGAATTAAGCATTAGACTGTAAATCTAAAGATAAAGGTGTAAATCCTTTTTTTACCATAGTCCTGTGGTGAAAGATCATATTGAATTGCAAATTCAAAGAAGCAGCTTCAATTCTGCCGGGGCTTCTCCCGCCTACTTCCTCTTTTTTCAAGGCGGGAGAAGTAGATTGAAGCCAGTTGTTTAGGGTATTTAGCTGTTAACTAAAATTTCGAGGGGTAATAGCCCTCCAATCTAGGAAGGGCTTAGCTTAATGAAAGTGGTTGATTTGCATTCAATTGATGTAAGATAAAGTCTTGCAGTCCTTATGTTCAGAAGTTAAGTATAATTTACTTGCTTAGAGCTTTGAAGGCTCTTGGTCTGTGTAACCTAAACTTCTAGATTAGTAGAATGGATAAGGGGGTTAGAGGTAGAGTTAGGGTTGAGATTGTAATTAGTGGTATTATTAATGGTAAAATATTTATGTTTTGAAATTGTCATGTAAGTTTTGTGTTATTTATTGTGGGGAATATTGTTAGGGCAGTTGAGTATGTAAGGCGTATATAGAAGAATAAATTAAGTAGTGCTAGAATTGCTATTAAGGTGGGCAAGATTACGCTGTTGTTTTTTGTTAATTCTTGAATAATTATTCATTTTGGTATAAATCCTGTTAGTGGGGGAAGACCTCCTAGGGATAAGAGAGTAATTAGGGACATAATTGTAATGATAGGAGTTTTGTTTCAGGTGAGGGATAGGGATAGAGTGGAGGTCGTTGAGGTGAAAATTAGTAATATAAATATTGAGGAAGTTATAAAAATATAAATAAGTAAGTTTAGGAGGGAGAGGTTAGGGTTATAAATTAAAATTACTATTATTCAACCTATATGGGCGATAGATGAATATGCTATGATTTTGCGTAGTTGTGTCTGATTAAGGCCTCCTCAGCCGCCGATTATAATGGATATTAGTGATAATAATAAGAGTATATTTGTGTTAATTGATGAATAGGTTTGGTATAAGAGGGTTAAGGGAGCAATTTTTTGTCATGTTAAGAGGATTAAACCTGAGTTTAGGGATACTCCTTGGGTTACTTCTGGAACTCAAAAGTGGAATGGGGCTAAACCTAATTTTATTACGAGGGCAATAGTAGTGAGTATAGAGGCTATATAATTTTCTATATTTGTAATTGTTCATTGACCAGAATATATTAGATTAATAATAATAGCTAATATAAGGATTATGGATGCTGTGGCTTGTGTTAAAAAGTATTTGGTTGCTGCTTCTATTGATCGGGGAGAGTATTTTTTTATAAGAATGGGTACAATGGCTATTATATTTATTTCGAAGCCCAATCAAGTTATAAATCAGTGCGAACTTATTATTACAATGGATGTTCCTAGTATAATGGTTCCTAAGAGAATAAAAAAAATTATAGGATTAATTAGTAGGGGAAGGTATTAACCGACATTTTCGGGGTATGGGCCCGATAGCTTGAATTAGCTTACCTTACTAGAATTTGGTGTAGAATGGTAGCACGGAGATTTTTGATTTCTCAAGGGTAGGTTCAATTCCTATAATTCTAGAAATAAGAGGGTTTAAACCTCTATGATTTACTCTATCAAAGTAACTCTTTTATCAGACATATTTCTTATAATTGCGGGGGAATGCTTGAAGTGAAGATTGGAAATGCTACATGTCATATGCAGAGAGCTAGAGTTAAAGGGAGAAAATTTTTTCATAATAAGTGCATTAATTGGTCATATCGGAATCGAGGATATGAAGCGCGTACTCATAGAAAAGAGGAAGTCAATAAGAGGGCTTTGATTATGAAATTAATTGAATATAGTTCGGGTCAGTAGGGGTTGTGGAATGCACCTAAGAAAAGAGTTACGCTTAAAATATTTATTATGATAATGTTAGCGTATTCAGCTAAGAAAAATAGTGCGAATGGGCCTGCGGCATATTCAACATTAAAGCCTGAAACTAATTCTGATTCTCCTTCTGTGAGGTCAAAGGGTGCGCGATTAGTCTCTGCTAAAGTAGAAATGTACCATATTATAGCTAGAGGTCAGGATGCGGATAATAATCATGCATGTTCTTGTGTAATAATTAGGTTTCCAAGGGAATATGAACCACTTATTAATAATACTGATAAGAGGATAATGGCAAGGGTTACTTCATATGAAATTGTTTGGGCTACTGCTCGTAATGCGCCAATTAATGCATATTTTGAGTTAGAAGATCATCCGGATCATAGGATAGAATATACGGATAAACTAGAAACTGCAAGGAGGAATAGGATACCAAGGTTTATATTAATGAGTGAATAAGGTATAGGTAGTGGAAGTCATATAGTTAGGGCTAGTGTGAGTGCAAGGATTGGTGCGGCAATGAATATAGATACTGATGATGTTAGTGGGCGTAGGGGTTCTTTAATAAAGAGTTTTACGGCGTCGGCAATTGGTTGGAGGAGGCCATAGGGTCCTACAATATTAGGTCCTTTTCGTATTTGTATATATCCTAGAATTTTCCGTTCAACTAGTGTTAGAAAGGCAACTGCTAGTAGTACGGGAATAATTAAAATTAGGAGATTAATTATAAACATGTTGTTAGAGAGAGGAATTGAACCTCTGAAAATAAAGGTTTAAGTTTTATGCAATTACCGGGCTCTGCCACTCTAACGAATCCTGGTCTAGGATGGATATTAATAAATAATCGTTCAGATTAAGATGAACTCATCTGTTAGTCTGTGGAAGCACTATTTGAAGTAGGCTTCATTTCTCTTGTCCTTTCGTACTGGGAGAAATTTTTAATAGATAGAAACCGACCTGGATTTCTCCGGTCTGAACTCAGATCACGTAGGACTTTAATCGTTGAACAAACGAACCTTTAATAGCTGCTACACCATTTGGATGTCCTGATCCAACATCGAGGTCGTAAACCCTATTGTCGATATGAACTCTCAAATAGGATTGCGCTGTTATCCCTAGGGTAACTTGTTTCGTTGATCAATATGATTGGATCAATAGATTGTATTACTTTGACTGGTAAGTCTAAGTTAAATTGTTCGGAGGTTTTATTATGCTCCGAGGTCACCCCAACCAAAATTTATTGTTCAGTTAAAATGTTGTTATTTCTGTTGAATTAGGTTGAAATTTTGTTGAACACCTTAATTTAAGCTCCATAGGGTCTTCTCGTCTTATTTTTATATTCCCGCCTCTTCACGGGAAGGTCAATTTCACTGATTAAAAGTAAGAGACAGTTAAACCCTCGTGGGGCCATTCATACAAGTCCCTAATTAAGGAACAAATGATTATGCTACCTTTGCACGGTCAGGATACCGCGGCCGTTAAACTAATGTCACTGGGCAGGCAGTGCCTCTAATACTGGTAATGCTAGAGGTGATGTTTTTGGTAAACAGGCGGGGTTTATGTTTGCCGAGTTCCTTTTACTTTTTTTAATCTTTCCTTATGCACACTCCGGTGTTGGGTTAACAATGTAATGGTAAATTGTTTATTAGTATGTAGGTTTATTTAATTGTTAACTATCAGTTGGGATTCGGTCTGATATACACGTGTGTATGGAGATATAAATCTTGTTACTCATTTTAACAGTATTTCTTCTACGAGTAAGTAGAATAATCCAGTGGTTATACTAGGAGTTTATGTTATTTTTTGAATTAAATATGAATTTTATTGTTGAGCTTGAACGCTTTCTTAATTGGTGGCTGCTTTTAGGCCAACTATGATTATTAAATAAGTTTACTCACTAATCAAGGTTGTAATCTTACTCTGCAGAGCTGTACCTCTGCAGATTAACATTTAAGTTTACATTAAAATTTGATATTTTTTAGGTAAGCTTAAAATTGAACTAAAATTCTTATCTGGATAACCAGCTATCACCAGGCTCGGTAGGCATATCACCACTATTCACAAATCTTCTCACTATTTTGCCACATAGATGAGTTAGCTCTACTAGTTGTTCGTGAATAGCTCGTCTGGTTTCGGGGTAATTAACTAAAGTGCTCTTTGCTAGGGTTGTTCTAGTTAAGTCATTATGCAAAAGGTACAAGGGGTAATCTTTGCTGTTTTATACTTTTATTAATTTCTTTCAGTCGTTCCCTTACGGTACTATCTCTATTGCGCCAGTGGAATTATTTCTATCTCCTATACTTTAATGTTAGTTAAATGTTTTGTTTTATTTTAATTGATTTTTTAACTTGAAGTTTATTTTATGGGCTAGCATTGGTTCAAAACGGCCACGAAGTGTGAAATCTCCTGAGTGTAAGTCAGGTGCTTTAATTAAGCTACATTTTGATTCATCCAAGCACACTTTCCAGTATGCTTACCTTGTTACGACTTATCTCTTCTAATATTAGTTAGCTTATGATTAATTATATTTTAGCATTTTATACTTGAAGAGGGTGACGGGCGGTGTGTGCGTGCTTCATGGCCTTATTCAGTCAAGCACTCTATTCTTGACTTACTACTAAATCCTCCTTTAGTCTTAAATTTCATTAAGACTTTCGTTCAAATTAGTTATTCTATTATTTAGAAAATGTAGCCCATTTCTTCCCGCTTCATAAGCTACACCTTGACCTAACGTTTTTATGTAGAATATTTTGGCTTACTTCTATGCCTTTTAAGGGTTTGCTGAAGATGGCGGTATATAGGCGGAATTAGCAAGAAGTGGTGAGGTTTATCGGGGTGTATCGATTATAGAACAGGCTCCTCTAGATGGATATAAAGCACCGCCAAGTCCTTTGAGTTTTAGGCTATTGCTAGTAGTTCTCTGGCGAACAGTTTTGTTATTTAATTGTTTTGGTTTAGGGCTAAGCATAGTGGGGTATCTAATCCCAGTTTGGTTCTTAGCTATCGTGTATAAGATATGATAAAGTTACTTTAGTAATTTGATTTTCTTATAACTAATGCTTTCTACAGCTTAGTTAAGTTTTAACTTTACTTGTGATTTTCTCCTTTAACACGCTTTACGCCGGTGCTTATTAACTTGGGTTAATCGTATGACCGCGGTGGCTGGCACGAAATTTACCAACCCTAAATGTAGTATAACTAGGTCAAACTTTCGTTTATTAGCCTAATTTTTATCACTGCTGTTTCCCGTGGGGGTGTGGCTGAGCAAGGTGTTGTAAGCTACTCTTAAATAAGAGTGTACTTGATACCAGCTCCTTTAAATCTAAAGGATTTGAAGGGCATTCTCACGGGAGGGCGGAGACTTGCATGTGTAATTTTACTAACAGACAATAAGAAGGCTGGGACCAAACCTTTAAAGTGTTTATGGGGTATAAAATACCCATCTAAGCATTTTCAGTGCTTTGCTTTGTTTAAGCTACATTAAC